ACATATCCACCCAGTTTATCAACTTTTTTGGAAATGATACAAAGAAAAATTTCCCCTGAAAAAACAGACAAACTCTCATTCTCTAATCAGTGGAATTTTTTTTATTTTAATAATAAACAAAAAAATAAAAATATAAGTAATGAATTTATAAATAGAGTAAAAACTATTTTCGATAAAAGATTTTTTCCTCTGAATAGACTCGAAAAAAAGATCAGATTGTGTAATAATAAAACTAAAAAAGAATACTTACCTGAAATATATGATCCTTTATTGAGTGGTTCCCTCCGCGGAAGAATCAAACCTTTTTTTTCACCCTCAATCATAAATGAAATTTCTAAAAAAAATTGTATAGAGATGGGTTGGATAAATAAAATTCATCTTATATTTCTTATTACTAATTATCAAGAATTTGAACCAAAAATGGATACATTTAATATAAAATTGTTTTCAACAGAAATTGGTTATTTCTTGAACTTAATTAATGAATTTTCTGGAAAATCAACATTAAGTTTTAATTTTCAGGGATTTTCTTTATTTTCAGATCACAACGAAAAAAAAATGTATTCAGAAGATCGAATAAAAATTTTTAAATTTTTATTCGATGCAATTATAGCGGATCCGCACAATAAAAGAGTTAGAAAAAAATCTATTGGAATAAAAGAAATAAGTAAAAAAATTCCTAGATGGTCATACAAATTAATTGACGATTTGGAACAACAAGAAAGAGAAAATCAAACAAACATAGCAGCAAATCCTGGGATTCGTTCACGAAAAAGCAAACGTGTAGTGATTTTTACTGATAATAAAAAAAAAATTGATACTTATAATAATATCAAAGATGCAACTAATTCTGATCAAACAAACGAAAAAACTTTGATACGTTATTCACAACAGTCCGACTTTCGCCGAGACATAATAAAAGGCTCCATGCGAGCGCAAAGACGCAAAACCGCTATTTGGGAACTGTTTCAAGCAAATGTCCATTCTCTCCTTTTTTTGGACAAAATAGAAAAATCCCGTTTTTTTGATTTGGATATTTCCGAGTTGATGAAAATACTGTTTATAAACTGGATGTGTAAAAAACCGGAATTCATGATTTCGGATTCTACTGATACAGAAGAAAAACCAAAAGAAAGCGAGAAAAACGAAGAAGACAAAAGAGAAGAAGAGAAAAGAAAAGAGAAAACCCGGCTGGATATAGCCGAAGCCTGGGATAGTATTATATTTGCTCAAGTAATAAGAGGTTGTGTTTTACTAACCCAATCCATTATTAGAAAATATATTCTATTGCCTTCAGTAATAATAGTTAAAAACATCATTCGTATGCTGTTATTTCAATTTCCCGAATGGTCTGAGGATTTAACGGATTGGAATCGAGAAATACATGTTAAATGCACCTATAATGGCGTTCAATTATCCGAAACAGAATTTCCAAAAAACTGGTTAACAGATGGTATTCAAATAAAGATTCTATTTCCTTTTCGTCTAAAACCTTGGCACAGACCTAAATTAAACTTCTCTCATAAAGATCGAATGCAAAAGAAAGGGCAAAAAAATAATTTTTGTTTTTTAACAGTTTGGGGAATGGAAACGGAACTGCCTTTTGGATTTCCCCAAAAAAAACTTTCAGTTTTTGAACCCATCTTTAAAAAACTCGGAAAAAAAATCATAAAATTTCAAAAGAATTTTCTTCTAGTTATAAAAATTTCAAAAGAAAGATCAAAAGAAAGAATAAAATTTTTTCTAAATTTATCCAAAGCAAGAAAGAATTGGGTCATCAAAAAAATTTTATTTCTAAAAGAAATAATAAACAAACTTTCAAAATCAAACAAAAATTCAACTCTATTATTTCGATTTATAAAAGTATATGAATTAAATGAAACTAAAAAAGATTTGATAATCAATAATCAGACAATTCATAAAAATCAAATTTCCCCCCCAATTTCCCCCCAAATTTGCCCTATGGATTGGACAAAGGATTGGACAAATTATTTACTGACAGAAAAAAAAATGAAGGATCTGACTGCTAGAACAAGTACAATTATAAATGAAATAGAAAAAATTCGAAACGAAAAGAAAAATAGATTTCTAACCTCAGAAATAAACATTAGCCCTAACAAAATAACTTATAATGTTAAAAAAGTAAAATCATCAAAAAAGATTTCACAGATATTAAAAAGAAGAAATAATCGATTATTGCGTAAATTCAATTTTTTTCTAAAAATGTTGATTGAAAAGATATACATAGACATCCTTCTAGGTATCATTAATATTACAAAGATCCTTCATGTACAGCTTTTTATTGAATCAACAAGAAAAATTTTTAATAAATATATTTACAATAATAAAGAGAATTCCAAAAGGATCGATAAAACAAATCAAAATACAAATCGTTTTATTTCAATTATAAAAAAATTACTTAATATTTGTGTTATTAATAAGAATTCACGAATTTTTTTGGATGTATCGTCCTTGTCACAAGCATATGTATTTTATAAATTATCACAAATCCAAGTTATTAATTTATATAGGGTAAGATCTGTTCTTCAGTATCAATATCACGGAACATCTCCTTTTGTTAAAAATGAAATAAAAAAAGATTTTGGAGCCCAAGGACTATTTCATTCCGACTTAAAAGATAACAATTTTAGAAATTGTGTAATGAATCAATGGAAAAGCTGGTTAAAGAATTATTATCAATATAAATACAATTTATCTCAGATTAAATGGTCTAGATTAATACCACAAAAATGGCGAAATAGAATTAATCAACGTCGTATGGTTCAAAATAAAGATTTAAACAAATGGAATTTATATGAAAAAGACCAACTAATTGATTACGAAAAAGAAAATGATTTCAAAGGGGACTCATTACCAAGCCAAAAAAATAATTTTAAAAAACATTATCGATATAATCTTTTATTATATAAATCTATTAATTCTGAAAATAAGAAAGACTCATATATTTATGGATCACCATTACAAATAAATAATAAACATGAGATTTCTTATAATTATAACACAACTAAAAACAATTTTTTGGATATGTTCGTAAATATACCTATTAATAATTATCTTAATAATTATCTAGCAGAAGAGGATATTATCAATATGGAGAAACCCCCAAATAGAAAATATTTGGATTGGAAAATTATCAAGTTTTGTATTAGAAAGAAAGTGGATATTGAGTCCTGGATCGATACCGGAACCAAACAAAAAAAAAATATTAAGACTGGAACTCATAAGTATCAAATAATTGATAAAATTGATAACAAAGATATTTTTTCTCTTATGATTCAACAGGATTACGAAGTCAATTCAGCCAATAAAAAAAAAAATCTTTTTGATTGGATGGAAATGAATGAAGAAATACTAAATCAGCCCATATCAAATTTGGAACTTTGGTTATTTCCCAAATTTGTGATATTTTGCAACACATATGAGATAAAACCGTGGGTAATACCAATCAAATTACTTCTTGTAAATTTTAATGACAATGAAAAAATAAATGAAAATAAAAAAATCAATAGAAAGAAAAATGGTGATTTTTTTATATCTATATTCTCGAATAAAAAAAAATCTATTGAATTAAAGAATCGAAACCACGAAGAAAAAGAATTCGAGGACCCAATGGATCTTGGATCAGTTCTGTCAAATCAAGAAAAAGATATTGAAGAAGATTATGCAGAATCAAACATGAAAAAACGTATAAAGCAAAAACAATACAAAAGTAATACGGAAATAGAACTTTATTCTTTCCTAAAAAAACATTTAGGTTTTCAATTACGATGGGATGCTTTTTTAAATCAAAAAATAATTAATAATATCAAAGTATTTTGTCTCCTACTTAGACTAACGAATCCACGAGAAATTATTATATCCTCTGTTCAAAGAGGCGAAATAAGTCTGGATATTCTGATGATTCAAAAAGATTTCACTCTTACAGAGTTGATGAAAAAAGGAATATTGATTATTGAACCAATGCGTCTATCGATAAAAAATAAGGGACACTTTATTATATATCAAACCGTAAGTATTTTATTGATCCATAAGAGCAAACAACAAATTAATCAAAGATACAGAAAAAAAAGCTATGTTATTAAAAATAAGTTTACCGAATTCATTGAAAGACATCAAAGTATAACTGGAAATAAAGAAAAAAATGATTATGATTTACTTGTTCCTGAAAATTTTTTATCCCCTAAACGTCGTAGAGAATTGAGAATTCAATTTTCTTTCAATTCACAAAATAGAAATGATATTCATATAAATACAAAAATTTTCAACAGTAATAATATAAAAAACTGCAAGCCCGTTTTGTATAAAAGCAAATATTTTGATAAAGATAAAAATAAACTACTTAAATTAAAGCCAAAGCCCTTTCTTTGGCCCATTTCTCGATTAGAAGATTTAGCTTGTCTGAATCGATATTGGTTTGATACCAATAACGCTAGTCGGTTCAGTATGTTAAGGATACATATATATTCACACTTGAAAATTCGGTAAAAATGTGGTAAGGGCGTATTTTTCATATATTATTCTATACCATGCCTGATCTAGTATATAAATTTAGTATATAAAAAAAAAGAGATGAGTACATATATTGTTTTACATTCATATCTTATTTTGATACATGTAATTCAATTATACATTAATTAGATCTAGAAAGTAATCAATAAATTTCTCTTTCTTTTTTTTTTTTTAGATATAAATTTTTCTCTTTTGTAAACCAAGAAATATACGATCCTTTTGTATCTCTACTCTAGCCGAATAAAAAATTGGATTGATTAATGATAAATTTTATTTGCCAACATTAGGAATTCCTAACGAAGTGGCGATTAATCTGTATACAAAATTAAAATGAACTGCCACTATTCAATTCATTATTTATTATTTATTATAACAATATTTATTATTTATTATAAAAATTCCATTATTTATTTTCATTATTTATTATATTATTACATTATTTATGATTATTATTACTGATCAATAATATACTGATCAATAATAATTTTATCAAAAAAAAAGGAGGGATTTCTTTTTATGATAAAAAATTCATTCATCTCAGTTATTTTACAAGAAGAAAACAGGGGATCCGTCGAATTTCAAATAGTCAATTTTACTAATAAGATACGAAGGCTTACTTCACATTTGGAATTTCATAGAAAAGACTATTTATCTCAAAGAGGTTTACGGAAAATACTAGGAAAACGCCAACGACTGCTGTCTTATTTTGCAAAGAAAAATAGAGTACGTTATAAAGAAGTAATTACCCAGCTGGATATTCGGGAGTCAACAATTCGTTAATTTGAAAAGTCTTTTTTTTTTTTTATTATTATTTGACTTATTAGATCTTGAATTTTGATTAATTTCTTTTCGTTTTCAGTAATTCATGGAAGAATGAAGCGAGGAAACCCCTATGAATGTACCAGTTATAAGAAAGGACCTTATGATAGTCAATATGGGTCCCCACCACCCCTCAATGCATGGCGTTCTTCGACTCATCGTTACTCTAGATGGTGAAGACGTTATTGACTGTGAACCAATATTAGGGTATTTACACAGAGGAATGGAAAAAATTGCGGAAAACCGAACAATTATACAATATTTGCCTTATGTAACACGTTGGGATTATTTAGCTACTATGTTCACAGAAGCAATAACAGTAAATGGGCCAGAACAGTTGGGAAATATTCAAGTACCTAAAAGAGCCAGTTATATCAGAGTAATTATGTTGGAGTTGAGCCGTATAGCTTCTCATCTGTTATGGCTTGGTCCTTTTATGGCGGATATTGGTGCACAAACCCCTTTCTTCTATATTTTTAGAGAAAGAGAGTTAGTATATGATTTATTCGAAACTGCCACTGGTATGAGAATGATGCATAATTTTTTTCGTATCGGAGGAGTAGCAGCTGATTTACCTCATGGCTGGATCGATAAATGTTTGGATTTCTGCGATTATTTTTTAACAGGAATTGCTGAATATCAAAAACTTATTACGCGAAATCCTATTTTTTTAGAACGAGTTGAAAGAATAGGTATGATTGGTGCAGAGGAAGCAATAAATTGGGGTTTATCAGGACCAATGCTACGAGCTTCCGGGGTACAGTGGGATCTTCGTAAAGTTGATCATTATGAGTGTTACGACGAATTTGATTGGGAAGTCCAGTGGCAAAAAGAAGGCGATTCATTAGCTCGTTATTTAGTCCGAATTGGTGAAATGACAGAATCCATAAAAATTATTCAACAGGCTCTGGAAAGAATTCCGGGGGGGCCCTATGAGAATTTAGAAACCCGACATTTTAATAGAGAAAGAGATGGAGACTGGAATGATTTTGAATATCGTTTCATTAGTAAAAAGACTTCTCCTACTTTTGAATTGCCGAAACAAGAACTTTATGTCAGAGTCGAAGCCCCAAAGGGAGAATTGGGAATTTTTCTGATAGGAGATCAGAGTGGGTTTCCTTGGCGGTGGAAAATTCGCCCTCCAGGTTTTATCAATTTGCAAATTCTTTCTCAATTAGTTAAAAGAATGAAATTGGCGGATATTATGACAATACTAGGTAGCATAGATATCATTATGGGGGAAGTTGATCGTTGAAATGATACTTAATCTTGATACAACAGAAGCAATTGATATAAGAGAAGTACAAGTTATCAATTCTTTTTCTGGATTGGAATCCTTAAACTTAAATGAAGTCTATGGAATTATATGGATGCTTGTCTCTATTTTTACTCTTATATTGGGAGTTGTGATAGGTATACTAGTAATTGTTTGGTTAGAAAGAGAAATATCTGCAGGGATACAACAACGTATTGGACCTGAATATGCCGGCCCTTTAGGAGTTCTTCAAGCTCTAGCGGATGGGACAAAATTACTTTTCAAAGAAAATCTTTTTCCATCTCGGGGCGATCCTCGTTTTTTCAGTATCGGACCGTCCATAGCAGTCATATCAACTCTATTAAGCTATTCGGTAATTCCTTTTGACTATCGCCTTGTTTTATCTGATTTAAATATCGGCATTTTTTTATGGATTGCCATTTCAAGTATTGCTCCTATTGGACTTCTTATGTCAGGATATGGATCAAATAATAAATATTCCTTTTTAGGTGGTCTACGAGCTGCTGCTCAATCGATTAGTTATGAAATACCATTAACTCTCTGTGTATTATCCATATCTCTACGTGCGATTCGTTAAAACATAAGTTTTTCCCTATTCATTTCTTTTTCTATTTTTCTTTTTCGAAAGAAAAAATAAAATGAAATAAATTGAATAGGATATCTTCATTTTTGTATTTATCATTTAGGTTGATATAATAAATTGGATAGTTATATGAGTGAAAGAAAACAGCTTCTAAATTTTTCTAAATTTGCAGTAAAAAAAAAATTGAGACTCATTTCTTATGTACAAAAGTAAAACAAAAAGAGACATAAGAATACGAGACCGAGACCGGTTACCCCAAGATTGATTGATTAATCGTCCGAGCTTGAAGCGGGTTCAAAAGATCAACCTTATTGAGTTTTTACTATCATTTATATGTATTCCCATTATCATAAGGTTAATGGAAGGGACAGTTGAGAAAGAATAGAATGGGTGGATGGTTAGGAACACCAAGATACACAAAGGATTAGTAACAGAGATTCTTGAAATTATTCAAAAGGATATTTCGGCATAATATAATAATAATAGAAAAAGAATATTAATTGGAGTTCGAAATTGGTAGAAATGATCAGACAGTACTCTCCATGATTCCGATCCAAAGTATGCTTCCAGCCACCGATTAAAGAAATAATTTTAAAGAAATAATTATCAGGAACGAAAGAATCCTTTACTTTACTTTTTTTTTTTCTTTTTTTTTCTATATTCATATTCATAGAGAGCGAGTTCATATCATAATTCATGAACTAAAGGAATGCCCAATTCTTTTTTTTTTAGTAATCGAAAACGATAGATTAAAATATTTATTGGTATGGCTACAAGGAGTATTTTATTGAAGGATTTAAGTTATTACTCAATAAAGAAAAATTGAAATTCTTAAAGGATGAGATTAATTCAGAAGTGCTTTTTTAAAATATTATAACAGACAGAATTCCATTGGTTGAATTTGGGAACGTCCAATAAACTTTGATCCTATCTATGATACAATACAAATATATCAAGATAAATAATACGATCCGGTCCTTAGATTTTTTATGACCTTCGAGGAGCCGTATGAGGTAAAAATCTCATGTACAGTTCTGTAATAGCGATGGCAACAGTGATGTTATTACCGACTATGATTGTCTAATAGTTCAAGTACAGTTGATATAGTTGAGGCACAATCCAAATATGGAGTTTGGGGGTGGAATTTGTGGCGTCAACCTATAGGGTTTATTATTTTTTTAATTTCTTTCCTAGCAGAATGTGAGAGATTGCCTTTTGATTTACCAGAAGCAGAAGAAGAATTAGTAGCGGGTTATCAAACCGAATATTCAGGTATCAAATTTGGGTTATTTTATGTTGCTTCCTATTTAAACTTATTAGTTTCTTCATTATTTGTAACAATTCTTTACTTGGGCGGTTGGAATTTCTCTATTCCGTACATATCTGTTCCTGAGCGATTTGAAATAAATAAAGTAAGTGGAATCTTTGAAGCAATAATTGGTATCTTTATTACATTGGTTAAAACTTATTTATTCTTGTTCATTCCTATTACAACAAGATGGACTTTACCTAGACTAAGAATGGACCAACTGTTAAATCTCGGATGGAAATTTCTTTTACCTATTTCTCTCGGTAATTTATTATTAACAACCTCTTCCCAACTCTTTTCACTATAAATAAAAAAAAAAGAATACTTTTCTATATCTATAACTTGTCTCAAACAAGAGAAAGAAACAAACATAAAATTCTTCATAAATATTTACGATATGTTCCCTATGGTAACTGGTCTCATGAATTATGGTCAACAAACTATACGAGCTGCAAGGTACATTGGTCAAAGTTTCATGATTACCTTATCCCACGCAAATCGTTTACCTGTAACGATTCAATATCCTTATGAAAAATTAATCGCATCCGAGCGTTTCCGCGGCCGAATCCATTTTGAATTTGATAAATGCATTGCTTGTGAAGTATGTGTTCGTGTATGTCCTATAGATCTACCTGTTGTTGATTGGAAATTGGAAACCGATATTCGAAAGAAACAGCTGCTTAATTACAGTATTGATTTCGGAATCTGTATATTTTGTGGAAACTGTGTTGAGTATTGTCCAACAAATTGTTTATCAATGACTGACGAATATGAGCTTTCCACTTATGATCGGCACGAATTAAATTATAATCAAATTACTTTAGGTCGTTTACCAATGTCAGTAATTGACGATTATACAATTCGAACAATTTTGAATTCGCCTCAAAAAAATGAGTAAACCTCCTGCGACTTCAAAATTGATTAAAGAACAATTTTTAATTACTAAAATTACTAAACTAGAATTCCGTTTTGATCTAATCTAAAGAGAGAGAAATGGAATGGCGTTTTTCTTTAATTTTATTCAGTCAATAATTACAAATACCAACTATTGATTTAACTGCTTGATGAGAATCGCATCACAGCTTAATTTGGATTCAAAATCTATTAATATATTCCTAATTCTATTCATAATTATTTCGAAATTTGAATTTAGAGTGTCGAATGATCCTTTTCCCCGAAAGAATGAAATTAGTCCAATAGTTTTACTTTTACCTACAGTAATTTACACCCCTTAGGGGTTAATCTAATTAGGAATCAAATATAATTACGTTTTTCCCGGTCGGACCAATAAGGTCATGAAAAAACAATTCGATTTTTTATCTTTTATTTTACCGTACAATGGATTTACCTGGACCAATACATGATTTTCTTTTAATCTTTTCCGGATTAGGTCTTATATTAGGGGGTCTGGGAGTAGTATTATTTACCAACCCAATTTTTTCTGCCTTTTCATTGGGATTCGTTTTTGTTTGTATATCCTTATTATATTTTTTATCAAACTCTCATTTTGTAGCTGCTACGCAGCTCCTTATTTATGTAGGAGCTATAAATGTTTTAATTATATTCGCTGTGATGTTCATGAATGGTGCAGAATATTATAAGGATTTTAATCTTGGCACTGTTGGGGATGGGGTTACTTCCTTAGTTTGTACAAGTATTTTTGTTTCATTAATTACTATTATTCCAGATACGTCGTGGTACCGGATTATTTGGACTACAAGAGCCAATCAGATTCTAGAGCAAGATTTGATAAGTAATGCTCAACAAATTGGAATTGGAATTCATTTATCAACAGATTTTTTTCTTCCATTTGAATTCATTTCAATAATTCTTTTAGTTGCTTTGATAGGTGCGATTGCTGTGGCTCGTCAATAATAAATCTTTAGAATTAGCAATCGCAATTCAAATTAAACTTTTGAAAGGTTCTTCATAGATAAATTCTTTTATTTGATTTATTATCAATATATTTATTTCTTTTTTACTTGTAACATTCTTATTCTAGTCAATCTAACCTGGTGATGTTGAATTGTTGTTCATATTGAAATAAAGTGAAATTCATATGATTCATATGATAAGGAGTTGTTCGATGATGCTCGAACATGTACTTGTTTTGAGTGCCTATTTATTTTCTATTGGTATTTATGGATTGATCACGAGTCGAAATATGGTTAGAGCTCTTATGTGTCTTGAACTTATACTGAATGCAGTTAATATAAATTTCATAACATTTTCTGATTTTTTTGATAATCGTCAATTAAAAGGAAATATTTTCTCAATTTTTGTTATAGCCATTGCAGCCGCGGAAGCAGCTATTGGGTTGGCTATTGTTTCGTCAATTTATCGTAACAGAAAATCAATCCGTATCAATCAATCGAATTTATTGAATAAATAGTATTAATTATATAAAATTATATAAAATAGAATATTTATTCAAGTCGAATTGATGAATATGATAATAACATACTGATTATATTTGTTAAAATGTATAAAATTAAAGTACCTTGGCTCTATTTCCATCTTATGAATCGATTCTAAATTGAATAGAAAAATTTTGGTAAATCATTGATTCATCTGGTGTTTAAATATATGATTCATTTAGAAAATTACTAGATTGAAAATTTATGGTGTTCAAAAAAAATTTATAGATCCAATGTCACATTCAGTAAAGATTTATGATACATGTATAGGGTGTACTCAATGTGTCCGAGCCTGCCCCACAGATGTATTAGAAATGATACCTTGGGACGGATGTAAAGCTAAGCAAATCGCTTCTGCTCCAAGAACGGAGGACTGTGTCGGTTGTAAGAGATGTGAATCCGCCTGTCCAACGGATTTTTTGAGTATTAGAGTTTATTTATGGCATGAAACAACTCGAAGCATGGGTCTAGCTTATTAATACTTTCTACAAAAACCCACTTGAATACATTTGATTTTTTGTTTATCGACAAAAACCCGTACTCAAAATATATATTTTAAATATATATTTTGAGTACGGGTTTTTGTGACCCAAGTCTATCTTGTCTTTACCACGAATTCTTTTCCTTGGTTAACAATATTTGTAGTTTTACCGATATCCGCGGGTTCTTTAATGTTCTTTTTCCCACATAAAGGAAATAAAGTAATTAGGCAGTATACTATATATATTTCTATATTAGAACTTCTTTTAATGACCTATACATTTTCTTATTATTTCCAATTGGAGGATCCCTTAATCCAATTGACAGAGAATTATAAATGGATCAATTTTTTTGATTTTTACTGGAGATTAGGAATAGATGGGCTTTCTCTAGGACCTATTTTACTGATAGGATTTATCACCACTTTAGCTACTTTAGCGGCTTGGCCAGTTACTCGTAATTCCAGATTATTCTATTTTTTGATGTTAGCAATGTATAGTGGTCAAATAGGATTATTTTCTTCTCAAGATCTTTTACTTTTTTTTATCATGTGGGAGTTAGAATTAATTCCCATTTATCTAGTTCTATCTATGTGGGGGGGAAAGAGACGTCTGTATTCGGCTACAAAGTTTATTTTGTATACTGCAGGAAGCTCTGTTTTTTTATTAATAGGAGCTTTAGGTATCGCTTTATATGGTTCCAATGAACCAACATTTCATTTGGAAACATTAGCCAATCAATCATATCCTGTAGCTTTGGAAATAGTATTATATATTGGATTTCTTATTACTTTTGCTGTTAAATTGCCGATTGTGCCCTTACATACATGGTTGCCAGATACGCATGGGGAAGCACATTACAGTACTTGTATGCTTTTAGCCGGAATCTTATTAAAAATGGGGGCGTATGGGTTGATTCGAATCAATATGGAATTATTGCCCCACGCTCATTCTATATTTTCTCCATGGTTGATAATAATAGGTGCAATGCAGATAATCTATGCAGCTTCAACATCTTCTGGTCAACGAAATTTAAAAAAAAGAATAGCTTACTCTTCGGTATCTCATATGGGTTTTATAATTATAGGAATTTACTCTATAAGCGATATGGGACTCAATGGAGCCATTTTACAAATAATATCACATGGATTTATTGGCACTGCACTTTTTTTCTTGGCAGGAACGAGTTTTGATAGAATACGTCTTGCTTATCTTGACGAAATGGGCGGAATGGCTACCCCAATGCCAAAAATATTTATGATGTTCAATATCTTATCATTAGCCTCCCTTGCATTGCCAGGTATGAGCGGTTTTTTTGCGGAATTGATAGTTTTTTTTGGAATAATTACCGACCAAAAATATCTTTTAATACCAAAAATACTAATTACTTTTGTGATGGCAGTTGGAATGATATTAACTCCTATTTATTTATTATCTATCTTACGCCAGATGTTCTATGGATACAAGCAGTTTAATACCCCAAATTCCTCTTTTTTTGATTCTGGACCGCGAGAGTTATTTGTTTTGATTGCTATCCTTTTTCCTGTAATGGGTATTGGTATTTATCCGGATTTCGTTCTCTCATTATCAGTTGACAAGGTAGAAGCTATTCTATCTAATTTTTTTTATAGGTAATTTTTATAAAATAAAATAAAATAAACAATCAAAACCTAATCTTATGTTTTTTTTTTGTTTTAATTTTAAATTGTTATAAAGTTATAAATAAAAGAAACTTTCTTTTTATTCTCTTAAATTTAAGTAAAAAAAAAAAAAGAAATTGTAAACAGATATGTTTGGCATTTGTGAGAACTTTTTGAATCAAGTAATATAGTGATTCAAAAGGTTCTCAATAGGTTACCCGAAGTTTCTTATATATATGTGATATGTGCTATAACTATATATGTGTGTGCTACGCTATCCTATGATTGTATTCGTATGATTGTATTCGTCGGACTCTTGCTTCAATTCAATTCAATTAAATGTTAATGTAAATGAACCATAACTATGTAACCCTATTCCTAATAAATTAACTCCGAAATAGCATATCCAAATTATAAGAAAGCCGATAGAGGCAACAATTGCGGAATTTAAACCGTCAATTTTTTTTTTTGTTCGAGTATGGAAATAAATGGCGAATATAATCCAGGTAATAAATGCCCAAGTTTCTTTTGGATCCCAATTCCAATATGATCCCCATGTTTCATTAGCCCAGACTGCTCCCGAAAGAATACCTATGGTTAAAAAAATAAACCCTATACTAATAATACGATAACCCCAATGGTCTAATTGTTGAATCAATTGAAACCTGTAATAATTCCTAGACGAAAAAAAAGAAGTATTTCTTAAAACATTACTTCTTTCCGTCATGTATTGGACCTCGTCAAAAGAAAACGAATCATTTAATAAATCATTGCTTTTATCAAAAATTTTTATGACTTTTTGAAATGTAATTACTATCAGTGCTACTGATAGTAATGATCCACATAAAAGAGCAGCATATCCCAATATCATCATACTGACATGCATCATTAACCACTGGGATTGAAGAGCAGGGACTAAGATTTCAGCTTGATGCATGTTAATTAAAAGCCCCGAAGTAACAAAGCCTTGGGTAAACAAAGTACTTGGTAGTGTTATTGTGTTTAAATAATTTTTATGCCTTTTACAATACGGAATTATATGAATAATCGAGAAACTCCATGAAAGAAAAATTAATGATTCATATAAATTACTTAATGGTAAATGTCCTAAATAAATCCAACGAATAACTAATAATCCTGTTATACAGAAAAAAGTAGTTATCATGCCCTTTTCTGACGAATCATATAGTCTTACGAATTCATCGACTAATAAATTTATCAAATGAATTGTAATTACAATTGAAACGACCGAAAAAGATATATGAGTTAATATATGTTCTAGAGTCGAAAATATCATAAAAATTTTTAACTTAAAAAGGGGGCCTTCAATTCTATGGAATTGAAATCAAGAATTGAATTTATTATAGTATTTTTTGTATCCTTTTGAAAATGAAAATTAAAAGATGTTATGCCGCCACTCGGACTCGAACCGAGATGCTCTAGCACTGCTTCCTAAGAGCAGCGTGTCTACCGATTTCACCATAGCGGCTTGCTCGAAATCATAATAACCGATTTTTATTCAATCGTCGATCTTGAAGGGTTCAATTTAATCCAATATTTTACTTTATTAGGAAACATAAAACATCTAAATTAATAAAGAAAAACTCGTTTAATTAAAGAGGTATTTGAACGTTCCTATAAGAATCTTTAGTATAACAATCCTTATTCTTATTATTCGTTATTGTGTCAATTTTAGTTAACTTAACAATAGTGTTTTTTTTTTTAGTTTATACTCTTCTCTTATACAAAGAAACTCCCCTATTATACCTACTATATATAAATATATAACTATCTATATCTATCTATATATATATTTATATATATAAATAAATAAGAATATAAATAAGTAAGAATTATAAATAAGTAAGAATATAAATAAGTAAGAATTATAAATAAGTAAGAATTATAAATAAGTAAGAATATAAATAAGTAAGAATAAGTAGTAAGAATAAGTAAGTAATAAGTATAAGTAATAATAAGTAAGAATAAATAAGTAATAAGTATAAGTAATAATAAGTAAGAATAAGTAAGTAATAAGTATAAGTAATAATAAGTAAGAATAAATAAGTAATAAGTATAAGTAATAATAAGTAAGAATAAGTAAGTAATAAGTATAAGTAATAATAAGTAAGTAGGTCTGACTTCAATCCATGGAAAAAGGAAAAAAAAAAATAGAATTTTTTGTGGTTATGGAGTAAAGTTTCAGCACTACATTTAAGAGATTTCTAGAAATATTTTATTGTATTAATTTTTGGTGTTTCAATGTCTAGAGAATTTATTGTATGATTTGGTAACCCAATTAGATATTGATCTGGGCATAGCATATAACCGCATAGCATATAACCAAAAAGTTTCGAGTTTTGTCTCAAATCAAAGAATCTTATTTAATTTAATAGATACCTTAATAGATACCTTGATCCCTCCTCCAGGCCAAGCATATGATCTAAAACTGAAATAGATCATTCAAAATTAATCCATTTTTCTCTAGATAAATATGCAAAGTACTTTTATTAATTAAATTGGATTAAAATAAAATTAGATTAGAATTAAAATAAAATTAGATTAGACTAAAAGTCATGAAGGATTTATTCTATATAGTGAGTTAGAATAATAATTCTTAAGAAAGTTACAAAATAAGAGAAAGTTACAAAATAAGGTTTAAAGTTAATCCATTATTTTTGACTAAAGATCCTAGTGGATATGCTCTTTTTTATTCAAATAGTATAAATAGAAAGATAGTATAAATAGAAAGAAGACAAAACTTATCAATATTTATTATTTTAGTATTGGAATCCATATTTATTATTGGAATTGTGTAAAATTGTGACAAGCAAGTCGATGGGGAAAATAAAAATCCTCATCTTGTAAATATTATACTATACTAAAAAGAAAAAAAAAAAGAATAATAAAGCAAAGACACGAAATTTCACTTTTTTTTTTTGTTTTGTTTTCAAAAAAAAAAAGTATTGTTTTTAAAATTTTAAATTTATTAAACAAAAAAAATTGTATTCGACATATGATAATTCTACATATGATAGGATAAAATACATATGATAGGATAAAAATGAAATCAGGTCAATTTTATATTGATTAATTCAAAACATTCAAGAATAGACTTCTGTTTTCTATTTTCTATTTTTTTTTTATATTTATTATTTTATATTTATTTATTCATTATTCAAAATGAATTCTATTTTTTTTTTTTTTATTATTATATATTTATTATATATATAATTTATATATATATATATAAATTATATATATTTATATTAAATATATATTTATTAATAATTATTTATTTTATTTTTTAAAATGTTAATAATTAAAATATTAATAATTTTTTTAATTATATATAAATTATATATATATATATAATTTTTTAATTATTATTTAAAATTATTTTTAATTTTTATATTAATTATTATTTTAATTATTATTTATATTATTATATATATATAATTATTATTTATATTATTATATATATATAATTATTATAATATAATTAATAATTATTATATATATATATATTAAATAAATATATTAAATAAATATATTAAATAATTTATATTTTTATATTATAATTAATAATTACTATATATAAATATATTAAATATATATAAATATATTAAATAATTTATATTTTTATATTATAATATACATTATAATATATAATATAATATTATAATATATAATATAATATATAATATAATATATAATATGATAAACAATAATATGATAAACAATAAACTAACCAATAAACGAAACAATAAACAAAAAAAAACTAGAACTTTCCTTACGTCAAAGGGAGTCAGATTATTCCACCGTTTGATTTTTTATTTGTCGCACAAAAAAACTTTTTGAATTATTAGTAGAAAGAGATTTTGCTAACGAAAAAGCTTTCAAGGCTGCCCAATATCCCTTTCTTTTCCAAATATTTTTTCGAATACGTTTTTTGGATATAGAAGTACGCTTTTTTGGAACTGCCATTTCGTTTCAAGAATGAAGAAATTATTTCTTATAGTTGGATGTGAAAGACATCTATTGTTCAAAAAAAATTGTTCTTTAGTATTTTTATTCATTATCTATCGATTTTTTTTCCAAAGTCTATTCGGTTTAAAAGTCTATTCTGTTTATAAAAAAGTCTGTCTGCTTACATTTTGATTTCTATTTCTTTCCTTTTTCGTCCTATTTTATTTATACATATAATAAACTCCATCAAAGAGTTTAAGAACTTAAATTTTATTTATCCTAATAAAAAACTTGAATCTTTTTTTTCGAGTAAGTAGTCAAGCCCCAAGAAAAAGTATACCTAATTGAAATTCCATTTTCAAACTAAAATGAAACTATTAGTGAATTTGTTAAAAAATAAAAATATAGGATTTATAAAGGATATTCTATGTAAAAAATTTTACTAATTTTTTCTTTTTATCCTATGTAAAGGTCAAATGTCAAATCAAATATCATAGTATTTTTTTTTTTACAAACATAATGAATACAAGACCATAAATCAATCCCAAAATGAACTAATTAATGATTTTGAATAAAGTAATTAAAAAAAAAAATTATCTTTTTTCTTATTCCTATTATAAATTAAATCCTAGTTTTGCTATAATTGTTTATACTTTTTCTATGTATTATACATATTATATATAAATTTTTGCAATCTATATTTGCAATCTATAAATAATAATTGAAATTTTCATTTTCTTTAAAATAAATATTTTTTCCCTAGTATTTTGGTTATATCATTTGACCACTTCTGACTTCTTGCTTTGAATATGTGAAGTATTTGAAAAAGATTTAGAATAATTAAGAATAGAAAAGTGTATTTAAGTTTTGTATCTTTCTTTTTTATTATTTTATTCGTTTTTTTTTTTATTATTAACTGACTCCTTTAATTTTTAAAATTAATAAATTAAAAATAAAAAGAAAAAAGCCGATAAATCAGAAACAAGAAACAATTAATTATTAATTAAAACTAATAATATTTTTTTATGGAACATATATATCAATATTCATGGGTCATATCTTTTGTTACACTTCCAGTCCCTATGGTAATAGGAGCGGGACTCCTACTTTTTCCGACAGCAACAAAAAAACTTCGTCGTATGTGGGCTTTTCCAAGTGTTTTATTGTTAAGTATAGTTATGATTTTTTCGATAGATTTGTTTATTCAACAAATTAATAGTAGTTCTATCTATCAATACGTATGGTCTTGGACCATCAATAATGATTTTTCTTTAGAGTTCGGACACTTGATTGACCCACTTACATCTATTTTGTCAATATTAATTACTACAGTTGGAACTTTGGTTCTTCTTTATAGTGACAATTATATGGCTCATGATCAAAGTTATTTGAGATTTTTTGCTTATATGATTTTTTTCAATACTTCAATGGTGGGATTAGTTACTAGTTCTAATTTGATACAAATTTATATTTTTTGGGAATTGGTTGGAATGTGTTCTTATTTATTAATAGGGTTTTGGTTCACACGACCTATTGCTTCGAATGCTTGTCAAAAGGCATTTGTAACTAATCGTGTAGGAGACTTTGGCTTATTATTAGGAATTTTAGGTCTTTATTGGATAACGGGTAGTTTTGAATTTCGGGATTTGTTCGAAATTTTCAATAACTTGATTGATAATAATGAGGTTAATTTTTTATTTGTTATTTTGTGTGCCTTTCTATTATTTTCCGGCGCAATTGCTAAATCGGCACAATTCCCCCTTCATGTATGGTTACCGGATGCCATGGAAGGACCTACTCCTATTTCTGCTCTGATACATGCTGCTACTATGGTAGCAGCAGGCCTTTTTCTGGTAGCTCGACTTCTTCCTCTTTTTGTAGTCATACCTTACATAATGAATCTAATAGCTTTAATAAGTATAATAACAGTACTATTCGGAGCGACTTTAGCTATCGCTCAAAAAGATATTAAGCGAAGTTTAGCCTATTCTACAATGTCTCAATTGGGTTATATGATGTTAGCTCTAGGTATGGGTTCTTATCGAGCCGCTTTATTTCATTTGATTACTCATGCCTATTCGAAGGCATTGTTGTTTTTAGGATCTGGATCCATTATTCATTCAATGGAAACTATTGTTGGTTATTCTCCAGATAAGAGTCAAAATATGGTTCTTATGGGTGGTTTAACAAAGCATGTTCCAATTACAAAAACTGCTTTTCTTTTAGGAACCCTTTCCCTTTGTGGTATTCCACCCCTCGCTTGTTTTTGGTCCAAAGATGAAATTCTTAATGATAGTTGGTTGTATTCGCCGATTTTCGCAATAATAGCTTGTTTTACAGCAGGATTAACTGCATTTTATATGTTTCGGATCTATTTACTTACTTTTGAAGGACATTTAAATGTTCATTTTCAAAATTACAATGGTAAAAAAAATAGTTCATTCTATTCAATATCTCCATGGGGTAAAAAAAGAGAAAAAATGCTTAAAAAAAAAATGCATTTATTATCTTTATTAACAATAAATAGTAATGAAAGGACTTCTTGGAAAAAGACATATCAAATTGATGGTAATGTAAGAAATATAACACAATCCTTTATTACTATTAATTATTTTGGCGTTACAAGAATTTTTTCCTATCCCCATGAATCGGATAATACTATGTTATTTCCTATGTTTGTTTTGGTAATATTTACTTTGTTTATTGGAGCCATAGGAATTCCTTTTACTGCAGTTAATGAAGAAGGAATTGATTTGGACATATTATCTAAACTGTTAACCCCGTTTTTAAATCTTATGCATCAAAATAATACAAATAATTATGTGGATTGGTATGAATTTGCAACAAACGCGACTGTTTCCGTCAGTATAGCATATTTCGGAATATTTATAGCATCTTTGTTATATAAGCCCATTTATTCATCATTAAAAAATTGGCACTTCTTGAATTTGCTTACTAAAAAAGGTCCTAAAAGAATT